TTTTTATTTGTCTATCTTATATAGATAATTATGTATTCTATTTCTATATAGTATATAGAAAATAGTATATAGAAATTCATAGAGAATTCTAAATTTATAGATAATTATTTCCATTTTTAGTTTTAGTCTATTTTTAGATAATGTTTAGATAATGTTCTTTTAATCTTATAACAAGTCTGTATTTATTATGATTATTAGATCAGATCGCTTAAAATTTAGAAATCAAATAATATAAAATAAAAATCTTCGCGGGCGAATATTTACTCTTTCAATATTTACTTCATTTGTAGGGTTAAACCCATGACCTCTCAGAATAAATGGATTGTCTCTTGGTTCGTTTCGCCATCCTACCCAATAAATCATTAAGATTCGTTTTCAATAAAATCTTATATATTCATAGGTTCCATCGTTCCCATCGCTTTTCGATTAATGGTTAGGTCTTAATTATACAATGGAGCCCCTCCCTAATGAATTTGTTTTTGAGTCAATGTTCTTAGTCTTTATTGGCCCGAGGCTCTTGATTTTTTTGTTCTATGAATGGGATTCATTTAATTATGAATCAATCGATATTGATGCTTTATTACATTGGCTTTTATGATATGACCTATAGACCTTACACATATTGGAATCCTATATCATTCATATTCTTTTTCTCTCTTTCTCTCATCCTTCCATTTATCTGCATAATTTTTTATTTTGCTTTACAATTCATAATCAGATTGGTTTTTAGTTTATTTATGCAAAAAAGATTTCAATTGCTACAATGAAATGACCAATAGATTCTATCTTGACTTTGACTGCTTTTTTTGATCCAGATCCAGATAATGTGAAGCGATGAGTTGGTTATAAATTCTATATTTATACTTATTAATTCATTAGTTCATAGTATGCATTGGTCTGTTTTTTTTTTTATTTTGACCTTTGAAAAACCAACGAGTCACACACTAAGCATAGCATATTAAATAATCAATCAAATTTTTTATTTTATTCAACCTTATAGAATTAGAATTCTTTCATTCTTTTTTTTTTGTTTTTTTTTGGCCAAAAAAAAGAATGAAAGAATTTGTCATTTTTTGTTCTATCAATGAATAGAATGTAAAGACAAGTTAAGTAAGGGTTTACTATTCCTCGTCTACAAATATCCAAATTTTTATACCTAAGACCCCATAAATAGTTCTAACTGTATAAGAACAATAATTAATTTTAGCTCGAAGAGTTTGTAGAGGAACCCTGCCCTCTCTAACCCATTCGGCGCGTGCAATTTCTTTTCCATCAAGACGCCCTGCAATTTGTACTTGAATTCCTTTTGTATTGCTCTGCTCAGTTAATTCAATAGCCTTTTTCATTGCTTTGCGAAATGAAACTCGATTCTTTAATTGTCCGGCTATAAATTCTGCAAGAACATTCGGGTGCATGTAAGGGTTTTCAATTCTTGTAATAGAAATGTTGAGTTTTCGGTTCATACAATTAAGTTCTTTTTGTACATTTATCTGTAATTCTTTGATCCTTTTAGGTTTACCTTCTGTTAAAAATTTTGGGAATCCTAAATAGATTATAACTTGAATCACATCGATTCGTTTTTGAATCTCTATATGTCCAATTCCTTCAACACCAGAAGAAATTTTCATATTTTTTTGTACATAATTTTTGATACAATTTCTTATTTTTTGATCTTCTTGCAGACCCTCAGAAAAATTTTTTGGTTGTGCAAACCAAAGAGAATAATGATCTTGGGTTGTACCAAGTCTGAAACCAAGTGGATTTATTTTTTGTCCCATAATCCCCCACTAGTATATATATCATCAAATGTCATATGTGTGTACTTAGTTTTATTTATCCTTATACGTCTCGGTTTTTTTAAGTATATGTTATATTTTTCATATTCTTCGTAGAAAATCTTCTTCATATTCTTCATATGATATATCCTCCAATACAATACTTATATGGCAAGTCGGTCTTTTTATCAGATAACTTCGTCCTCGAGCCCGAGGTTTAAATTTTTTCATAGTAGCACCTTCGTTGACTTCGGCTTTGCTAATGACTAAACTGGCTTCGTTCAAACCCATATTGTGACTAGCATTGGCTGCTGCGGAATAAACCAATTTAAAAATGGGATAACATGCTCGATAAGGCATTAGTTCGAGTATCATAAGTGTTTCCTCATAGGAACGTCCACGAATCTGATCAATTATTCTTCGCGCTTTGTGAGCAGACATAGATATATAGAACCCTGAAGCGGATGCTTCATATGGGTTCTTTTTTCTCTTCTTTATCATAGGGTTTACTTTACCTCTTACTCTTAATCTTAATTCTTACTCTTAAAATTGAATAAAATATAAAAAGAAATATAAATAATAAACTAATAATGAATAATAAACTAATAATGAACGATAAGCATCTATATTTTCCTTTTCAAATTCTAATATTTATTAATTATTAAGGAATTAACGACGAGATTTATTATCATTTTTTGCATGTCCCCGGAAATTGAGAGTAGGTG